AACAAACTTTTTTAACTCAACCCCCCTATTGAATGTACCCCCCCCTTCCCCCCCAGGGGGGGTATACTATGCATAATCGTGCATATATTTATATACCACATATACTATGGTACCGGTACTATATATTATAATCGTACTAAACCCATTATATGTAGACGGACATTAAACTATTACCCTCATTTCTCCCAATGTACAGTCTATGCAATGCTCTAAGACCTGCCCTTCAACCTCCCCAAACAACTAGCTCTAGAACCCTCAAGCCACCATAACTATGAATGGTTACAGGACATACTATCTAATATAATGCTCTTCCCCATTTGGTTATGCTCGACGTACCAGATGGATTTATTGATCGTACACCTCACGAGAGATCACCAACCCCTGTCTGTAATGCTATTCCGTGACCAGTCTCAGGCCCATTCTTTCCCCCTACACCCCTCGCCCTTCTTGCCTTCCACCGTGCCTCTGGTTCCTCGGTCAGGAACATCCCATGTTTAACTCCTGAACTCCTCACTTTTCACGAAGTCATCTGTGCGTTATCTTCCCCTCTCTAGTCCGTGATCGCGGCATCCTATCTCTTCACTGCTGTTGGTTCCTTTTTTCTCTGGGGCTTCTTCACAGGTTGCCCTTCACAGTGCGGGTGCGGAGTGCTACTCAAGTGAAGCCTGGACTACTCCTGCGTTGCGTCCTATCCTAGTCCTCTCGTGTCCCTCAATGAGACGGTTTGCGTGTATGTGGTATCATCTTGACACTGATGCACTTTGGATCGCATTTGGTTATGGTTCTTCCACCCCCCCCGGTAAATGGTGCTATTTAGTGAATGCTTGTCGGACATATTTTTACGAATTTTCACTTCCTCTATTTTCTCCACAAAACTAGGAGATTCACCACAATTTTTTTTTTTATTTTTTATTATTTTTTAAAAACATTTTTTAAAAAAACAAATTAAACTAAAATTACCGCTTTAAAATCCTCAAACCACAAAAACGTTTCGTTTAGTATATATACATTATTGTATACATCATTTTTATTAGAGAAACTCCACTACCAAAATTACTTTTTTAAAAACAAAAATTACATTGGACAAAACCCTACAAACAAACATTATTTATATTGATGATTAACAAATAGCTCAATTCTCCTACCTCTGACAGCCTCCATAGCTTAACCTAAAGCATGGCACTGAAGATGCCAAGACGGTACCTATAATACCTGTAGGCAAAAGACTTAGTCCTAACCTTGCTATTGATTTTTGCTAGACATATACATGCAAGTATCTGCGCACCAGTGAAAATGCCCTAACACCTCCTACCGAAGAAAAGGAGCAGGTATCAGGCACACCTACAGTAGCCCAAGACACCTTGCTCAAGCCACACCCCCACGGGTATTCAGCAGTAATTAACCTTAAGCAATAAGTGCAAGCTTGACTTAGCCATAGCAATTCTAGGGTTGGTAAATCTTGTGCCAGCCACCGCGGTCATACAAGAAACCCGAATCAATAGCCACCCGGCGTAAAGAGTGGCCATATGTTATCAACATAACTAAGATCGAAATGCAACTAAGCTGTCATAAGCCCAAGATCCATTTAAGCCCTCCAAACCATCTTAGCCCAACGATTAATTTTAATCCACGAAAGCCAGGGCACAAACTGGGATTAGATACCCCACTATGCCTGGCCCTAAATCTTGATGCCATCATACCCATGCATCCGCCTGAGAACTACGAGCACAAACGCTTAAAACTCTAAGGACTTGGCGGTGCCCCAAACCCACCTAGAGGAGCCTGTTCTGTAACCGATAATCCACGATTCACCCAACCACCCCTTGCCAACACAGCCTACATACCGCCGTCGCCAGCCCACCTAAATGAAAGATCAACAGTGGGCCCAACAGTCCCCCCCCCCCCACTAGCAAGACAGGTCAAGGTATAGCCCATGGGGTGGAAGAAATGGGCTACATTTTCTAACATAGAATATAAACGAAAAAGGGTGTGAAACCCACCCTTGGAAGGAGGATTTAGCAGTAAAGTGGGACCATGTTCTTCCAAGCCTACTTTAAGATGGCCCTGGGGCACGTACATACCGCCCGTCACCCTCTTCATAGGCTACTAACATTAATAAATAATACCCATACTAAGCCAAAGACGAGGTAAGTCGTAACAAGGTAAGCGTACCGGAAGGTGCGCTTAGACCACCAAGACGTAGCTATAACCCCAAAGCATTCAGCTTACACCTGAAAGATATCTTCCCGAAACAAGATCGTCTTGACTCGCCCTCCCTCTAGCCCAATCATCACACAACTCTTCACAATCAAAAATACATTCCCGTAACAAACCAAAACATTCTAACCTCCTCTTAGTATAGGTGATAGAAAAGACTTCTGGCGCAATAGAGGCCAACCGTACCGTAAGGGAAAGATGAAATAATAATGAAAACTACAAGCAAAAAACAGTAAAGATCAACTCTTGTACCTCTTGCATCATGATTTAGCAAGAACACCCAAGCAAAGCGAACTAAAGTTTGCCCCCCGAAACCTAAGCGAGCTACCTGCGAGCAGCTACAACTGAGCAAACCCATCTCTGTCGCAAAAGAGTGGGATGACTTTCTGGTAGAGGTGAAAAGCCAACCGAGCTGGGTGATAGCTGGTTGCCTGCCAAATGAATCTAAGTTCCCCCTTAGTCCACCCCCCAAGGATGTTTACCTTAACCCCACACATGTTGGGACCAAGAGCAACTCGACGGGGGTACAGCCCCCTCGAAAAAGAACACAACCTCCTCCAGCGGATAATATCTCTCTCCTTCCCCCGTGGGCCTTAAAGCAGCCATCAACAAAAAAGTGCGTCAAAGCTTTCCCCATTAAAAATTCAAAAACCCATATGACTCCCTCACCCAAAGCAGGCTAATCTATGAAAATAGAAGAATTAATGCTAAAATGAGTAACTCGGAATTCTCCTCACAGCGCAAACTTACATCAACATATTATTAACAAAACAACTTATACTCCAACTTCAACAAGAACACATATTTAACTTATCTGTTAGACCGACTCAGGAGCGCCCACACAGATGATTAAAATTTGCAAAAGGAACTCGGCAAACCAAAGACCCGACTGTTTACCAAAAACATAGCCTTCAGCAAAACAAGTATTGAAGGTGATGCCTGCCCAGTGACCCCCAAAGTTTAACGGCCGCGGTATCCTAACCGTGCGAAGGTAGCGCAATCAATTGTCCCATAAATTGAGACTTGTATGAATGGCTAAACGAGGTCTTAACTGTCTCTTGCAAATAATCAGTGAAATTAGTATTCCCGTGCAAAAACGAGAATGTGATCATAAGACGAGAAGACCCTGTGGAACTTAAAAATAACGATCATCTCCCCACTAATACCACCCGCCGGGTCCACCTGCATAAGATACCTGATCGACATTTTTCGGTTGGGGCGACCTTGGAGAAAAACAAATCCTCCAAACCTGTAGACCACAACTCTTCACTAAGATCAACCCATCAAAGTACTAACAGTAACTTAGACCCAATATATTTGATTAATGAACCAAGCTACCCCAGGGATAACAGCGCAATCTCCTCCGAGAGCCCATATCGACAAGGAGGTTTACGACCTCGATGTTGGATCAGGACAACCTAATGGTGCAGCCGCTATTAAGGGTTCGTTTGTTCAACGATTAACAGTCCTACGTGATCTGAGTTCAGACCGGAGCAATCCAGGTCGGTTTCTATCTATGAACTAACTCCTCCTAGTACGAAAGGACCGGAGAAGTGGGGTCAATACTATAAAGTACACCCCAGCTTTATAAGCAATGAACTCAACTCAATTGCCAAAAAGCTTCCCCCCCACATCCAATTCCTAGAAAAGGAACAACTAGCGTGGCAGAGCTCGGTAAATGCAAAAGGCTTAAGCCCTTTACCCAGAGGTTCAAATCCTCTCCCTAGTTTCTCCTTCAATATGACTCCACCCTCCCTAATAAGTCTCTTAACTATAACTCTATCCTATGTACTTCCTATCCTAATTGCCGTGGCCTTCTTAACACTTGTAGAACGAAAAATCCTCAGCTACATACAGGCCCGAAAGGGCCCAAACATCGTGGGCCCTTTTGGTCTACTCCAACCTGTTGCAGATGGAGTAAAATTATTCATTAAAGAGCCCATTCGTCCATCCACCTCTTCCCCCTTCCTCTTCATTATAACACCAATCCTAGCCCTGCTACTAGCCCTCACCATCTGAACACCCCTTCCCCTACCCTTTCCCCTCGCAGACTTAAACCTAGGCCTTCTATTCCTCCTAGCCATGTCAAGCTTAACTGTCTACTCCCTACTCTGATCCGGATGAGCTTCAAACTCCAAATACGCCCTAATCGGAGCCCTTCGGGCTGTAGCTCAAACAATCTCATACGAAGTCACCCTAGCTATCATTCTTCTATCCACAATCGTACTGTGTGGAAACTACTCCCTGAGCACCCTAGCCACTACCCAAGAGCCTATCTACCTCATTTTCCCATCATGGCCCCTAGCAATAATATGATACATCTCCACCCTCGCCGAAACTAATCGTGCCCCATTCGACCTTACAGAGGGGGAATCCGAACTTGTTTCAGGATTTAACGTTGAATATGCCGCCGGACCATTCGCTCTATTTTTCCTAGCAGAATACGCTAACATCATACTTATAAATACATTAACAATTATCCTATTCCTCAACCCAAGTTTCCTAAACCTCCCATCCGAACTATTCTCTATCACATTAGCTACAAAAACTCTCCTACTCTCATCCACATTCTTATGAATCCGAGCCTCATACCCACGATTCCGCTATGACCAGCTAATGCACCTCCTATGAAAAAACTTCCTGCCTCTAACCCTAGCCCTATGTCTCTGACATACCAGCATACCAATTAGCTACGCCGGTCTACCCCCAATTTAAGGCAGCGTGCCTGAAAATAAAGGATCACTATGATAAAGTGAACATAGAGGTACAACAATCCTCTCGCTTCCTGTAAACTTAGAAAAGTAGGAATCGAACCTACACAGAAGAGATCAAAACTCTCCATACTCCCCTTATATTATTTTCTAGTAGGGTCAGCTAATCAAGCTATCGGGCCCATACCCCGAAAATGATGGTCTAACCCCTTCCCCTACTAATGAACCCACACGCAAAACTAACCTTCACCATAAGTTTAGTAATAGGAACTAGCATTACCATTTCCAGCAACCATTGAATTCTAGCTTGAACCGGTCTAGAAATTAACACCCTAGCCATCATTCCTCTTATCTCCAAATCCCACCACCCCCGAGCAATTGAAGCAACCATTAAATATTTTCTTACCCAATCAGCCGCATCAGCCTTAATCCTATTTTCAAGCCTAACCAATGCCTGATCCACAGGCCAATGGGACATTACACAATTAAATCACCCCACATCATGTCTAATACTAACCACAGCAATTGCAATTAAATTAGGACTAGTTCCATTCCACTTTTGATTCCCAGAAGTACTTCAAGGCTCCTCAATAATTACCGCCCTACTACTCTCAACCCTTATAAAACTCCCCCCAATCACCCTCCTCCTTATCACATCCCAATCCCTTAACCCCTCCCTACTTACCCTCCTAGCAATCTCTTCCGCACTAATCGGAGGCTGAATAGGTCTCAACCAAACACAAACACGAAAAATCCTAGCTTTCTCGTCCATCTCACACCTAGGCTGAATAATCATCATCATAACCTATAACCCCCATCTCACCCTCCTCACCTTTATCCTCTACACAGTAATAACAACAGCTGTATTCCTATCCCTCAACCAAATTAAAGTCTTAAAACTATCAACAATACTCATTTCATGAACAAAAACACCCATACTAAACGCAACCATAATGCTCACACTCCTATCCCTAGCAGGCCTTCCACCATTAACAGGCTTTATACCAAAATGATTTATTATCCAAGAGCTTACTAAACAAGAAATAACCCCCGCAGCTACAATCATCACCATGCTATCCCTCTTAGGCCTATTTTTCTACCTTCGCCTCGCATACCATTCAACAATTACACTTCCACCCAACTCATCCAACCACATAAAACTTTGGCGCACTAACAAAGCACCAAACACCCCCACAGCTATCCTATCCGCCCTATCAACTTCTCTACTACCCATATCCCCCCTAATTATCACCATATTCTAGAAACTTAGGATTAAACCGCCGCCTAAACCAAAGGCCTTCAAAGCCTTAAATAAGAGTTAAACTCTCTTAGTTTCTGCTACACTAAGACTAACAGGACATTAACCTGTATCTTCTGAATGCAAGCCAGACGCTTTAATTAAGCTAAAGCCTTAACCTAGGCAGATGGGCCTCGATCCCATACAATTCTAGTTAACAGCTAGACGCCACAACCACTTGGCTTCTGCCTACAAGACCTTGGTACGTTTTTAACGCACATCAATGAGCTTGCAACTCACCATGAACTTCACTACAAGGCCGATAAGAAGAGGAATTAAACCTCTGTAAAAAGGACTACAGCCTAACGCTTTAACACTCAGCCATCTTACCTGTGACCTTCATCAACCGATGATTATTCTCAACTAACCATAAAGATATTGGCACTCTTTACTTAATTTTCGGCACATGAGCAGGTATAGTCGGCACAGCACTTAGCCTGTTAATTCGTGCAGAACTAGGACAACCAGGAACACTTTTGGGAGATGACCAAATTTATAATGTAATCGTCACAGCCCATGCTTTCGTTATAATCTTCTTCATAGTTATACCTATCATAATTGGAGGCTTTGGAAATTGACTAGTCCCACTTATAATCGGCGCCCCAGACATAGCATTCCCGCGCATAAACAACATAAGCTTCTGACTTCTTCCCCCTTCCTTTCTTCTCCTACTAGCATCCTCCACCGTAGAAGCTGGAGCCGGCACTGGATGAACCGTTTATCCTCCCCTAGCTGGCAACCTCGCCCACGCCGGCGCGTCAGTAGACCTAGCCATTTTTTCCCTTCATCTCGCAGGTGTGTCATCAATTTTAGGAGCTATCAACTTCATCACCACCATCATCAACATAAAACCCCCCGCACTATCACAATACCAAACACCCCTATTCGTCTGATCCGTCCTCATTACTGCTATTCTACTACTACTATCTCTGCCAGTCCTCGCCGCTGGTATTACAATACTACTCACTGACCGTAACCTCAACACTACATTTTTTGAGCCCGCAGGAGGAGGAGATCCAATCCTATACCAACATCTATTTTGATTCTTCGGTCACCCCGAAGTCTACATCCTCATCCTTCCAGGTTTCGGAATAATCTCTCACGTAGTAGCATACTATGCAGGAAAAAAAGAACCGTTTGGCTACATAGGAATAGTGTGAGCAATACTATCAATTGGGTTCTTAGGCTTCATTGTATGAGCCCACCACATGTTTACAGTGGGAATAGACGTAGACACCCGAGCCTACTTCACATCTGCCACTATAATTATTGCTATCCCGACTGGCATCAAAGTCTTTAGCTGACTTGCCACCTTACATGGCGGGACAATTAAATGAGACCCACCTATACTATGAGCCTTAGGATTTATCTTCCTATTTACTATTGGAGGTCTAACAGGAATTGTCCTAGCCAACTCATCACTAGATATTGCCCTCCACGATACCTACTACGTAGTCGCCCACTTCCACTATGTTCTCTCAATAGGGGCAGTTTTCGCCATTCTGGCAGGATTCACTCACTGATTCCCTCTTTTCACAGGCTTCACCCTTCACCCTTCATGAACTAAAGCACATTTCGGAGTAATATTCACAGGAGTCAACCTAACTTTCTTTCCACAACACTTCTTAGGCCTAGCTGGCATGCCCCGACGGTACTCAGACTACCCAGACGCCTACACATTATGAAATACATTATCCTCAATCGGCTCTCTAATCTCAATAACAGCTGTAATTATACTCATGTTCATCGTCTGAGAAGCCTTCTCAGCAAAACGAAAAGTACTTCAACCCGAACTAACTTCTACTAATATTGAATGAATCCACGGCTGCCCCCCTCCATATCATACCTTCGAAGAACCAGCCTTCGTCCAAGTACAAGAAAGGAAGGAATCGAACCCTCACATGCTGGTTTCAAGCCAACCGCATCAAACCACTTAATGCTTCTTTCTTATGAGCTGTTAGTAAACCAATTACATAGACTTGTCAAGACTAAATCACAGGTGCAAGCCCTGTACACCTCTCATGGCAAATCACTCCCAACTAGGATTTCAAGATGCCTCATCCCCTATCATAGAAGAACTTGTTGAATTTCACGACCACGCCTTAATAGTAGCATTTGCAATCTGTAGCTTAGTACTTTACCTCCTCACCCTCACACTCACAGGCAAGCTATCATCAAACACTGTTGATGCGCAAGAAATTGAACTAATCTGAACTATCCTCCCCGCCGTTGTCTTAGTCTTACTCGCCCTTCCCTCCCTACAAATCCTCTACATGATAGACGAAATTGACGAACCTGATCTCACCTTAAAAGCCATTGGCCACCAATGATATTGAACCTATGAATATACTGACTTCAAGGACCTCTCATTCGATTCCTACATAACCCCAACAACAGACCTACCTCAGGGCCATTTCCGCCTCCTAGAAGTTGACCACCGCATTGTAGTCCCAATAGAATCACCCATTCGAATAATCATCACCGCCGACGACGTATTACACTCATGAGCTGTCCCAACCCTTGGAGTGAAAACAGACGCAATCCCAGGACGATTAAACCAAACCTCCTTCATCACCACTCGACCAGGAGTGTTTTATGGACAATGCTCAGAAATCTGTGGGGCTAACCACAGTTTCATGCCTATCGTAGTAGAATCCACTCCTCTCAAACACTTTGAAACCTGAACTTCCCTCCTATCATCTTAACCATTAAGAAGCTATGAATCAGCACTAGCCTTTTAAGCTAGAGAGAGAGGAAATTTCCCTCCTTAATGACATGCCTCAACTAAACCCAAACCCATGATTTGCCATCATAATTCTAACCTGATTCACCTTCTCGCTCCTCATTCAACCCAAACTACTCTCATTCATCCCTACAAACAACCCTATTAATAAAACTGTAACAGCAAAACCCACCCCCTGAGCCTGACCATGAACCTAAGCTTCTTTGACCAATTTTCAAGCCCGTACCTCCTAGGAGTACCATTAATCCTCCCAGCCCTTCTTCTTCCGACCCTCCTGTTCCCATCACCCGGACATCGGTGGGTCAATAACCGTCTTACTACTATTCAACTCTGATTTATTCACCTAATTACAAAACAATTAATAACCCCCCTAAACAAAGCAGGTCACAAATGAGCCCTCCTATTAACCTCTCTCATCTTAATGCTCCTCTCCATCAACCTACTTGGTCTCCTCCCATATACCTTTACCCCCACCACCCAACTATCAATAAACATAGCCTTAGCCCTTCCTCTATGACTTGCCACCCTACTAACCGGACTACGAAACCAACCATCTGCATCCCTAGGTCACCTTCTCCCCGAAGGAACACCTACCCCATTAATCCCAGCCTTAATTATAATCGAAACAACTAGCCTCCTAATTCGACCCTTAGCCCTAGGAGTACGCCTTACAGCCAACCTCACAGCTGGCCACTTACTCATCCAACTCATCTCCACAGCCACAATTACTTTACTGCCAATAATACCATCAATCTCTGCCCTGACAACAATTATCCTTTTCCTACTAACCATTCTAGAAGTAGCAGTAGCTATAATCCAAGCCTACGTTTTTGTTTCTTTCCTAAGCCTTTATTTACAAGAAAACATCTAATGGCACACCAAGCACACTCCTATCATATAGTTGACCCAAGCCCATGACCAATTTTCGGCGCAGCTGCAGCACTACTAACCACCTCAGGCCTAATCATATGATTCCACTACAACTCATCAACCCTATTAGCAATGGGCCTTCTTTCTATGCTCTTAGTTATACTACAATGATGACGAGACGTAGTCCGAGAAAGTACCTTTCAAGGCCACCACACCCCAACCGTCCAAAAAGGCCTACGATATGGCATAATCCTCTTCATTACATCAGAAGCCTTCTTCTTCCTAGGCTTCTTCTGAGCTTTCTTCCACTCAAGCCTAGCTCCCACTCCAGAGCTAGGAGGACAATGACCACCCACAGGAATTAACCCCCTTAACCCCCTCGAAGTCCCTCTTCTAAACACAGCAATCCTCTTAGCCTCTGGCGTTACCGTAACATGAGCTCACCACAGCATCACAGAGGGAAATCGAAAACAAGCCATTCACGCATTAACCCTTACCATCATCCTAGGGTTCTATTTTACTGCCTTACAGGCAATAGAATATCATGAAGCCTCATTTTCAATTGCCGACAGCGTCTATGGCTCCACCTTCTTCGTCGCTACAGGATTCCACGGACTACACGTAATCATCGGATCATCCTTCCTATCAGTCTGTCTCCTACGACTAATCAAATTTCACTTTACATCAAACCACCATTTCGGATTTGAAGCAGCGGCCTGATACTGACACTTCGTAGATATCATCTGACTCTTCCTATATATATCAATATACTGATGAGGATCTTGCTCTTCTAGTATACTAATTACAATTGACTTCCAATCTCTAGAATCTGGTACAAACCCAGAGAAGAGCAATGAATTCACTCACATTCATACTACTCCTATCCTTTGCACTAAGCACCGCACTAACCATCTTAAACTTCTGACTCGCCCAAATAAATCCAGACACAGAAAAACTATCCCCATACGAATGCGGATTTGATCCCCTAGGATCAGCTCGACTTCCATTCTCAATTCGATTTTTCCTCAGTAGCCATCCTATTCCTCCTATTTGACCTAGAAATCGCCCTACTCCTTCCTCTCCCATGAGCTATTCAACTTCAATCACCCACCATAACCCTCACCTGAACCGCCACTATCATTACCCTCCTCACATTAGGCCTCATCTATGAATGAACACAAGGGGGCTTAGAGTGAGCAGAATAACAGAAAGCTAGTCTAACTAAGATAACTGGTTTCGACCCAGCAGATTATAGGTAACACCTATAGCTTTCTTATGTCTCCCCTACACTTTAGCTTCTACTCTGCATTCACATTCAGCTGTCTAGGACTAGCATTCCACCGAACCCACCTTATTTCCGCTCTACTCTGCTTAGAAAGCATAATATTATCCATATTTATTCCCCTCTCAATGTGGGCTGTCGAAAACCAAACCCCATCATTCACTCTAGTACCTATCCTAATACTAGCCTTCTCAGCATGCGAAGCCAGTGCTGGTCTAGCCATACTAGTAGCCTCAACCCGAACACATGGCTCCGACCACCTACATAACCTGAACCTCCTACAATGCTAAAAATTATCTTACCAACAACTATACTCCTACCAATAACCCTTCTATCCCCAGCGAAATCTATATGAACCAACGCTACAACCCACAGCCTTCTAATTGCCCTGATCAGCTTACACTGACTAGTCCCATCATACTACCCCTCAAAAAACTTAGCCCACTGAACAAGTATTGACCAAATCTCAGCCCCCCTGCTAGTCCTCTCCTGCTGATTCCTCCCCCTCATAATCTTAGCCAGCCAGGGGCACCTACAACACGAACCTTATGCACGAAAACAAATATTCATTTCAACCCTAATCACTATCCAACCCTTTATCATTCTAGCCTTCTCGGCAACAGAACTCATACTATTTTACATCTCATTTGAAGCAACCCTAATCCCAACCCTAATCTTAATTACACGTTGAGGAAACCAACCCGAACGACTCAGCGCAGGCATCTACCTCCTTTTCTATACCTTAATCAGCTCTCTACCACTACTAATCTCCATTCTCTACCTCCACTCAAAAACAGGGACACTACACCTCCCCCTTCTTAAACTCACCCACCCGAACCCCTCAACCCCATGAACAAATCTACTATCTAACCTAGCCCTCCTAATAGCATTTATAGTTAAAGCACCCCTATATGGTCTACATCTATGACTACCCAAAGCACACGTAGAAGCACCAATTGCAGGCTCTATACTACTCGCCGCCTTACTACTTAAGCTAGGAGGATATGGCATCATACGAATTACCCTGCTAATAGAATCCCCATCCAACCACCTTCACTATCCCTTCCTTACCCTAGCCCTATGAGGTGCCCTAATAACTAGCTCCATCTGTCTACGTCAAACAGACCTAAAATCCCTCATCGCTTACTCGTCCGTAAGCCACATGGGCCTAGTAATCGCTGCAAGCATAATCCAAACTCAATGATCATTCTCAGGAGCAATAATCCTCATAATCTCCCACGGACTTACATCTTCCCTCCTATTCTGCCTAGCAAACACAAACTACGAACGAACACACAGCCGTATTCTCATCCTCACACGAGGCCTTCAACCCCTTCTACCATTAATATCTATGTGATGACTCCTAGCCAACTTAACCAACATAGCCCTACCTCCAACAACCAACTTAATAGCAGAACTAACAATCATTATTGCCCTCTTTAACTGATCCCCCCTTACAATCATCCTCACCGGAGTTGCAACACTCTTAACCGCTTGTTATACCCTATACATACTACTATCCACTCAGCGAGGAACCTTACCAACCCACATTACAGCAACTCCAAACTCAAACACACGAGAACACCTCCTGATAACCCTTCACATCATCCCAATATTAGCCCTCATTCTTAAACCAGAATTAATCTCGGCAACCCCTATATGCAAACATAGTTTAACCCAAACATTAGATTGTGATTCTAAAAATAGGAGTTTAAATCTCCTTGTTCGCCGAGGGGCGGCCAAAGTCAGCAAGAACTGCTAATTCCTGCCTCCGAGCCTTAAATCTCGGCCCCCTTAACTTTTAAAGGATAAAAGTAATCCATTGGTCTTAGGAACCACCCATCTTGGTGCAACTCCAAGTAAAAGTAATGGAAACCGTACTACTCCTAAATTCTCTTACACTACTGACCCTACTTATCCTCCTCACCCCAATCATCTTACCCCTCCTATTCAAAGTCAAAAACCTCCCACAATCAATCCCAAAAACCATTAAAACTGCCTTCCTAATTAGCCTCATCCCAATAATTATCTTCCTCCATTCAGAAGTGCAAAGCATCACCACCTACTGAGAATGACAACTCACTCAAAACTTCAAAGTCCCAATCTCCCTAAAAATAGACCTATACTCCATAACATTCCTCCCCATCGCACTATTCGTAACCTGATCAATTCTAGAATTCTCAACATGATACATAGCCTCCGAACCCCTCATCTCAAAATTCTTCACCCTCCTCCTTATCTTCCTCATCGCCATACTAACACTCATCATCGCAAATAACATATTCCTTCTATTTATCGGGTGGGAAGGGGTAGGAATCATATCATTTCTCCTCATCGGCTGATGACAAGGACGAGCCGAAGCTAACACGGCTGCACTTCAGGCTATAATCTACAATCGAATTGGAGACATCGGTCTGATCCTAAGCATAGCATGGCTAGCTTCAACACTAAACACCTGAGAAATCCAACAAACCATTCAACCAAACCAAACACCCACCCTCCCCCTCCTCGGACTAGTCCTAGCCGCCACAGGAAAATCAGCCCAATTTGGCCTCCACCCATGACTTCCCGCAGCAATAGAGGGCCCAACCCCAGTCTCTGCCCTACTCCATTCCAGCACTATAGTAGTAGCCGGAATTTTCCTACTCATCCGTACCCACCCTATTCTGACCTCAAACAAACTAGTCCTAACCACATGCCTATGCCTGGGTGCCCTATCAACACTATTCGCTGCCACATGCGCCCTCACCCAAAACGACATCAAAAAAATCATTGCCTTCTCCACCTCAAGCCAACTGGGCCTCATAATAGTCACAATCGGATTAGACCTCCCCCAACTTGCTTTCCTCCACATCTCAACCCATGCATTCTTCAAAGCCATACTATTCCTATGCTCCGGCCTAATCATCCACAGCCTAAACGGAGAACAAGACATTCGCAAAATAGGATGCCTACAAAAAACTCTCCCAATAACCACTTCCTGTCTAACCATCGGCAACCTTGCTCTAATAGGTACTCCATTCCTAGCAGGTTTCTACTCAAAGGACCTAATCATCGAAAACCTAAACACCTCATACATCAACACTTGAGCCCTCCTCCTTACACTACTTGCTACATCCTTCACCGCAACTTACAGCCTTCGCATAACCCTTTTAGTTCAAACAGGATACAACCGTGTCCCAACAATCACACCCATCAACGAAAACACATCCTCAGCTATCCTACCTATCATCCGATTGGCTTTTGGCAGCATCATAGCCGGCCTATTAATCTCATCCCTTACCCTTCCCGTTAAAACACCCCCAATAACCATACCCATCATCACAAAAACTGCCGCAATCATTGTCACAACCTTAGGAGTTATCCTTGCCCTAGAACTCTCAAACACAACACATACCATCACCCTTCCAAAACAAAACCCCCTCACAAACTTTTCCTCCTCACTAGGCTACTTCAATCCCTTAATACATCGAACCAATTCTGTAACCCTCCTGTACACAGGACAAAAAATTGCCTCCCACCTAATTGACATAACATGATACAAAAAAATAGGCCCTGAAGGCCTTGCCAACCTCCACCTCATTATAAGCAAAGCCTCAACTACCCTTCATACAGGATTAATCAAATCCTATCTAGGATCCTTCGCCCTTACAATCCTCATAACAATCCTACTAACCCAAAAATAATGGCACCCAACATTCGAAAATCACACCCTCTACTAAAAATAATCAACAACTCCCTAATCGACCTACCCGCCCCATCCAACATTTCTGCTTGATGAAACTTCGGCTCCCTCCTAGCAGTCTGCCTTATTACCCAAATCCTCACCGGCCTACTACTAGCCATACATTACACTGCAGACACCTCCCTAGCCTTCTCCTCCGTAGCCCACACATGCCGAAACGTACAATACGGCTGACTCATCCGAAATCTCCATGCAAACGGCGCCTCATTCTTTTTCATTTGCATCTTTCTTCACATCGGCCGCGGCCTGTACTACGGCTCTTACCTATACAAAGAGACATGAAACACCGGAGTCATTTTACTTCTCACACTCATAGCAACCGCCTTCGTAGGATATGTCCTTCCATGAGGACAAATATCATTCTGAGGAGCCACCGTTATCACAAACTTATTCTCAGCAATCCCCTACATCGGACAAACCCTAGTAGAATGAGCCTGAGGGGGATTCTCAGTTGATAATCCCACCCTCACCCGATTCTTCGCCCTCCACTTTCTCCTGCCCTTCGTAATTACAGGAATCACCATCACCCATCTCATATTCCTACACGAATCAGGCTCAAACAACCCCCTAGGCATCTCATCTAACTCTGACAAAATCCCATTTCACCCATACTATTCCCTCAAAGACATCCTAGGCCTAGCACTCATACTCACCCCATTCCTCACACTAGCCCTATTCTCGCCAAACCTACTAGGTGACCCAGAGAATTTCACCCCAGCAAACCCACTAGTAACCCCCCCTCACATCAAGCCAGAATGATATTTCCTATTTGCCTACGCCATCCTACGCTCAATCCCAAACAAACTAGGAGGTGTCCTAGCACTAGCAGCCTCAGTACTTATTCTCCTCCTTATCCCCTTCCTTCACAAATCCAAGCAACGAACCATAACCTTTCGTCCACTCTCCCAAGCCCTATTCTGACTACTGGTCGCCAACCTCCTCATCCTAACTTGAGTAGGAAGCCAACCAGTCGAACACCCATTTATCATTATCGGTCAAATAGCATCACTTTCATACTTCACTATTCTACTCATCCTCTTTCCAACAATCGGAACCCTAGAAAACAAAATACTCAACTACTAAGTACTCTAATAGTTTATGAAAAACATTGGTCTTGTAAACCAAAAACTGAAGACCCCCACCCTTCTTAGAGTAGCTCAGAAAAAAAGGACTTAAACCTCTATCTCCAGCTCCCAAAGCTGATATTTTTAATAAACTATTTTCTGAACCCCTAATCGCCCGAATTGCTCCCCGAGACAACCCACGCACAAGCTCTAACACAACAAACAGCACCAACAACAAACCCCACCCCGCCACCAAAAACAGCCCAACCCCATACGAATAAAACACTGCCACCCCACTAAAATCCAATCGAACAAAAGACACCCCCCCACCATCAACAGTAACCACCACAAATTTCCAAAAATCAACAAACCCCACCAAAAATACCCCAACACAAACCACTAAAACAAACCCTAGCCCATAACCAACTACACGCCAATCCCCTCAAGCTTCAGGATAAGGATCCGCCGCCAAAGATACAGAATAAACAAAAACTACCAACATACCCCCCAAATAAACCATAAACAACGCCAAAGAAACAAAAGAAACACCCAAACTCACTAACCACCCACATCCAACCACAGACGCTAATACCAACCCCACTACACCGTAATAAGGAGAAGGGTTAGACGCTACAGCTAAAACCCCCAACATAAAACAAACCCCTAAAAAAATTACAAAATAAGTCATATATTCCCGCTTGGATAAACCCCAAGGACTACGGCTTGAAAAGCCATTGTTGTTCTCAACTACAGGAAC